ATATCCTTTACATATCCGCCCAGTTTATCGACTTTTTCGGAAATGCTAGAACAAAGAATTTCTTTATACATAATAGAAAAACTATACGACGAAGATCTTTATAATTCTTGGATTTATACTAATGAAAAAAAAAAGTGCAATTTGAACAATGAATTGAAAAGACGAATCCAAATTCTAGAAAAAAATGAGGGATCCTCTAGTCTGGATATGCTTGAAAAAAGAACCATATTATGTGATGATGAAAAAAAAAAAAAATGCTTGCCAAAAGCATATGATCCTTTTTTCAACGGACCATATCGAGGAACGAGAAAAGAATTAGATTCATGTGTAATCATGAATACTTATACAGATACAGAAGATTTAGTAGAATTTTTTTTTCTAAATAAGATTCATGATCTACTTATTAATGATTCCGTAGAACTCCAACGTCAATCATTTTTGAATTCTAAAGAAGAAAAAGGAATTGATTCAGAAAGTCAAGCAAAATATTTGCAATTTGTATTTGATGTAATTACAACACATACAAAAGATCAAAAAACAATGAAAAAAAAATCTATTGGAATTAGAATAGAAGAAGTCAGTAAAAAGGTTTCTCGATGGTCATACAAATTAACCGAGAAATTGGAAGAAGAGGAAGAAGAAAATGGAGAAGAATTGGAGGAAGACGATTATGAGATTCATTCAAGAAGAGCCAAACTTGTGATAATTTATAACGATAATGATCAGAATACCAATTCTATTTCTAGTATTCAGAATACTAGTAACAATGATAAAAACGATGATCCAATGGAAGAGGGAGAGGTGGCTTTGATACGTTACTCACAACAATCGGATTTTCGTCGCAATCTAATCAAAGGATCCATGCGCGCTCAAAGACGTAAAACAGTTATTTGGGACCTCTTTCAAGTAAATGTACATTCCCCACTTTTTTTGGATCGTCTAGACAAAATGTTTTTTTTTTCGTCTTTTGATATCAACGAAATGAAGAATCTAATTTTTAGGAATTGGATGGGCAGAAAACAAGAATCAGAATTAAAAATTTCCTATTTTGAAAATGACGATAAAAAAGAAGAAAAGAAGAAAGAGGAAAAAAGATATAAAAACGAACAGATAGAAATATCAGAAGCTTGGGATGCTTTTATATTTACTCAAGTAATAAGAAGTTTGATGTTAATAACCCAATCTTTTCTTAGAAAATACATTCTATTGCCTTCATTAATAATAGCCAAAAACCTTTTCCGTATGTTATTATTCCAAATTCCCGAGTGGGACGAGGATTTTAAGGAATGGAATAGAGAAATCCATATTAAATGCACCTATAATGGTGTTCAATTATCAGAAACAGAATTTCCCCAAGATTGGTTAATAGATGGTATTCAGATAAAGATTCTATATCCTTTCTGTCTAAAACCTTGGAGAAAATCTAAGGCACAATCTCATCATAGAGATCTAATGAAAAAAAAAGAGAAAAAAACAAATTTTTGTTTTTTAACAGTCTGGGGAATGGAAGCGGAACTTCCCTTTGGTTCTCCCCGAAAACGACCTTTTTTTTTTGAACCTATTTATAAAGAACTCCAAAAAAGAAAAAAAAAGGTGAAAAATAAATTTTCAAAAGTTTTAAAATCTTTAAATAAAATAAATAAAAAAATAAAATCCTTTCTAAAAATTCTAAAAGAAAAAACAAAAGGGGTCGTTCAAATTATCAAACTAATAATGAAAAAACTGGAGAAAGTAAATCCAATTTTATTATTTAAATTAAGTAAAGAAAAAGTATATGAACCAAACGAAAACAAAAAAGATTTCAAAAGAAATAAGAATATTCTTCGCGAATCGTCCGTAATAGAAAAAAGAATGAAAGACCTTTCTGATAAGACAATCAAAATAAGGAATCAAATTGAACAAATCGCAAAAGACAAGAAAAAAAAAGAAATAGTTCTAATTTCTGATAATAAAGGATCGGGATCACAGAAACATATTTTGAAAATATTAAAAAGGAAAAATATCCGATTAATGCGTAAATCACACTACTTTATCAAATCATTCATTGAAAAAATATACATAGATATTTTGCTATGTACCATTACCGTTTCTAAGATAAATGCACAACTTTTCTTTGAATCAACAAAAAAGATCTTTACTAAATCCATTTACAACAATGAAATAAATCAAGAACAAGAAGGAATTGATGAAACAAATAAAAATACAATGAATTTTCTTTTGACTATAAAAAAATTCAAATCGTTTTCAAATACTGATAATACTACGAATAGCAATCAAAATTCCAATACTTATTGGAACTTATCTTCCCTGTCCCAAGCATATGTTTTTTACAAAATATCACAAAACCAATTACTTAATAAGCATCAATTGAGACCTGTACTTAAATATCAAGGGAGCTATCCTTTTTTTAAGGATAATTTAAAAGACTATTGTATGATACATGGAATATTTAACTCACATAATAAAATTCATACGTATGTAATGAACGAATGGAAAAATTGGTTAAAAGGTCATTATCAATACGATTTATCTCAAAAAAAAAGGTCTCCATTAGTACCTAAAGAATGGCGAAATAGAATCAATAAACATCGTATGATTCAAAACAAGGAATCAAACCAATTGGATTTATATAAAAAATACCAATTTATTTATTCCATGAAAAAAGATGACTATGCAGCAAATTCATTTATGAGTCAAAAAGACAAATGGAAAAAACATTACAGATATGATCTTTTCTCATATAAATACATAAACCTTCCTAATTTATACATTTCTGGATCAACATTAGAAATAAACGGGGACCAAGAAATTCTATCTCATTTCAATATATCGAAACCTGAATCATTTTATGTATTGGTAAGTATACCTAGTAATAATTATCTAGAAAAAGGATATCTTATTGATAGGAATACAAATTTGGATAGAAAATATCTTGATTGTAGAATTCTTCATCTTTGTTTTCTAAATAATATTGAGATCTGGACCGATGTACATATTGGTATCAAGATTCAGAAAGATACTAAAAATGAAATTAAGAATTTCAAAAAAATGGAAAAAAAAGATCTTTTTTTTCCTACAATTCATCAAGAGATCAAACCATGCAATCAAAAAAGAAACTTTTTTGATTGCATGGGAATGAATAAAGAAAGGTTCTATGATACCGCATCAAATCATGATACTATATCCAATCTAGAAACTTGGTTCTTCCCAGAATTTGTGCTACTTTTTGATGTATATAAAATTAAACCTTGGATCATCCCAATCAAATCACTCTTTTTTCATTTTTCTATAAATGAAAAAAGTAAAAGCATTAACGTAAATCCAAAGAAATCATCTAATAAAAAAAAAGATCGTGAATTAGGAAATTCCAAGCAGGAAGAGAATGAACAACAGGTCCAAGGAAATCTTGTATGGAATCTACGAAAAATAAAAAAAGAAAATCAAAAAACTGTTGAAGAAGATTACGCAAGATTAGAAATGAAAAAGGTTCTAAAAAAGAAACAATATAAGAGCAAGAATGAAATGGAACTAGATTTCTTTTTGAAAAAATATTTACTTTTTCAACTAAGATGGGCTGATCCCTTGAAGAAAGAAATAATGAAAAATATCAGGATATATTGTCTCCTACTTAGACTAAGAAATCCAAAGGAAATTGCTATATCTTCGATTCAAAGAGGTGAAATAAATATAGATGAAATGCTGATTCAAAAGGACCTAGTTCTTGCAGAATTGATAAGAAAGGGAATATTTATTATTGAACCAATTTGTCTATCTATACAAAGGAAAGGAAAATATATTATATATCAAACTATGGATATTTCATTGGTCGATAAGAAAAAGCATCAAACAAAGAAAAAATACACAAAAAAAAGATATATTGAGAAAGGGGGGTTTGAAAAATCCATTGCACGACACAGCAACATATTTTTGAGTGGAGACAAAAATCATTATGATTTACTTGTTCCTGAAAATATTCTATCTCCCAGACGTCGTAGAGAATTTCGAATTCGAATTTGTTTCAATTCCCGGAATTTTCATGTTGTGGATAGAAATACAAGATTTTGCAATGAAAACAAAATAAGAAACTGTGGACAATTTTTGAATGAGAACAAACATATTAATACAGATAGAAAAGATTTCATGAAATTCAAATTGTTTCTTTGGCCCAATTTTCGATTAGAAGATGTAGCTTGTATGAATCGCTATTGGTTTGATACCAATAACAGCAGTCGTTTCAGTATGTCAAGAATACATATGTATTCACAATTGAGAATGAATTCAATTCCAATGAAAAATGAAAAAAATCTATAGTGGATTTCCTACATATCGTGTAACATATTTGGTAGATTCATAGATGAAAGCCGAAACATATACACTGTGTAACATTCTACTACATGATGCTGATTTCATAGTGTAATTTCATAGTGTATCAATTTTCATTAGGAATAACGGAATCCTTTTAAGTAAAATAAAAAGAAATTGTTTTCTTTTGTGAATACATATATGTTTTGTATATTTGGATCAAATATACAAAACATAGAAACATAAACCACATAAAGAAAAAACAAAGTAGTATATGAATGAAATCCAATTTTGATGTATACTAGATGAAAATAACTGACATAAGAAATATTATTATTTTTCCTGATCCGTAAAATTCACAGAAAAGAAAGATAGAAATCTTAATTTATGGTCAAAAATTCATTCATCTCAGTTATTACACAAGAAGAAAAAGAAGAAAATAGTGGGTCTGTTGAATTTCAAGTATTCCATTTCACCAGTAAGATACGGAGACTTACTTCACATTTAGAATTGCACAAAAGAGATTTTTTATCGCAAAGAGGTCTACGAAGAATTCTGGGAAAACGTCAACGATTATTGACTTATTTGTCAAAGAAAAAGAAAGTGCGTTATAAGAAATTAATGGATCAGTTAGATATTCGGGAACCAAAAACTCGTTAATTAAATTGGAATTTCTTATTATTTTATTCTTATTATCATTATCCTTGTTATTTTTTATTTTTTTCATTCTTTTCTTATTTTATTAGTTTCAGTTATTATTTTTTTTATATTTTTCATTTTCATAATCTAATGAAATAATGAATTAAGGAAAAAAATATGACTGTACCGGCTACAAGAAAAAATTTCATAATAGTCAATATGGGTCCTCACCACCCATCAATGCATGGTGTTCTTCGGCTGATCGTTACTCTGGATGGTGAAGATGTTATTGACTGTGAACCTATATTGGGCTATTTACACAGAGGGATGGAAAAAAATAGCGGAGAACCAAACAATTATACAATATTTGCCTTATGTAACATGTTGGGATTATTTAGCTACTATGTTCACAGAAGCAATAACAGTAAATGCACCAGAACGATTGGAAAGTGTTCAAGTGCCTAAAAGGGCCAGTTATATTAGAGTTATTATGCTGGAGCTGAGCCGTATAGCCTCCCATTTGTTATGGCTTGGCCCTTTTATGGCCAATATTGGTACACAGACTCCCTTTTTCTATATTTTAAGAGAGAGGGAATGAATATATGATCTATTCGAAGCCGCCACAGGTATGCGGATGATGCATAATTCTTTCCGCATCGGAGGAGTAGCTGCGGATTTACCTTATGGCTGGATAGATAAATGTTTTGATTTCTGTGATTCTTTTTTAACAGAAGTTGTTGAGTATCAAAAGCTCATTACGCGAAATCCCATCTTTTTGGAACGAGTTGAAGGAGTGGGCATTATTGGTGGGGAGGAGACAATAAATTGGGGTTTATCAGGACCAATGTTACGAGCTTCTGGAATCCAATGGGATCTTCGTAAAGTTGATCGCTATGAGTGTTACAATAAATTTGATTGGGAAGTCAAATGGCAAAAAGAAGGCGATACATTAGCTCGTTATTTAGTAAGAATCGGTGAAATGCAAGAATCCATAAAAATCATTCAACCGGCTCTAGAAGGAATTCCTGGAGGACCTTATGAAAATTTAGAAAACCGGCGTTTTCATAGGACAAAGGATTCCGAATGGAATAATTTTGAATATAGATTTATTACTAAAAAACTTTCACCCAATTTTGAATTGTTAAAACAAGAACTTTATGTAAGGATAGAGGCCCCAAAAGGAGAATTAGGAATTTCTTTAATAGGAGATAGTAGTGTTTTCCCCTGGAGATGGAAAATTCGTCCACCCGGTTTCATCAATTTGCAAATTCTTCCCCAGCTAGTTAAAAGAATGAAATTGGCTGATATAATGACGATACTAGGTAGTATAGATATCATTATGGGAGAAGTTGATCGTTGAAATGATAATTGATACGACAGAAGTACAAACTATTAATTCTTTTTATAGATTAGAATCCTTAAAAGAAGTCTATGAATTCATATGGATTTTTGTCCCCATTTTAATCCTTGTCTTAGGAATCACAATGGGGGTATTAGTCATTGTGTGGTTAGAAAGAAAGATATCTGCAGCAATACAACAACGTATTGGGCCTGAATATGCCGGCCCGTTAGGAATTCTTCAAGCTTTAGCGGATGGGACCAAACTACTTTTGAAGGAGGATCTTCTTCCATCTAGAGGTAATATTCGTTTATTTAGGGTCGGACCCTCTATAGGGTTTATATCAATTCTACTAAGTTATTTAGTAATTCCTTTTGGATATCACCTTGTTTTAGCTGATCTCAGTATAGGTGTTTTTTTATGGATTGCCTTTTCAAGTATTGTCCCCATTGGTCTTCTTATGTGAGGATATGGATCAAATAATAAGTATTCCTTTTCAGGCGGTCTACGAGCTGCAGCTCAATCGATTAGTTATGAAATACCATTAACTCTATGTGTGTTAGCAATATCTCTACGTGTGATTCGGTGGAACATGAACTCTTTTTTATCTATTTCTAGAAAATAGATAAAAAATGAATTGAGATTTCAATACTATAAAATAGAAATCTAATTTATAGAATTCAATATGTAAATATGAATATCAAAGAATAAAAGAAATATTTTTTTTTCATTAATGACTACTATCCCAGATACGTCATGGTCCGGAATTTTTCGGACTACAAGATCAAATCAGATTATAGAACAGGACTTAATAAGTAACGTTCAACAAATTGGGATTCATTTATCCACAGATTTTTATCTCCCTTTTGAACTCATTTCTATAATTCTTTTAGTTTCTTTGATAGGTGCAATTACTATGGCTCGTCAATAATAGAATTCTAATATAATAAGAAATAAGAACTTCCTTTTTTAAAATTAAAGAATGAAAATGGATTTAATCTATTTTGTTTCAATCTACTGTGAATATCTTCTTTTGTTATGTAATTCTTCTAGTCTAGTCAACTGAATCGGTTTCATTTTTGTTCATATTGAAATCAATCGAGATAGATGAGGGATTTATCAATGATGTTAGAGCATGTACTTTTTCTAAGTGTTTATTTATTTTCTATCGGTATCTATGGACTGATCACAAGCCGAAACATGGTTAGAGCACTTATGTGTCTTGAGCTTATACTGAATTCGGTGAATCTAAATCTTGTCACATTTTCCGATATATTTAATAGTCGGCAATTCAAAGGAGAAATCTTCTCAATCTTTGTTATAGCTATTGGGCTAGCTATTGTTTCGTCGATCCATCGTAACAGAAAATCAACTCGTATCAATCAATCGAATTTGCTGAATAATTAGTTAGAATTCTTCTATTTTCACATAGAAATCAAAACATAAGACTTTTAGATAGAATATTCTAAATAGAATCTAATAGAATTAGAATAATAAGATAATATAATATTAGAATATTTTTATTTTTCTTTCTTCTCTTTTTTCATATAGATTTATGATTTATAGTTACGAACTTATTCTATAACTAACCTAATAACAAACGTATTTATCTGATATTCTGATATATAATATATCAGAATATCCTTAATTTAATTCTATTTCTATATAATAGAAAGATAGGAAAATTCACATGAATTGAATTTGTAAACTCATATTTAATGATTATTGAAATGGAAATCAAAGTATCTTGGCCCTTTCTCATAAACAGATTAGAAAATCTATTGATTCTTCAAATTTTGATAAATCATTGATTCGTCTGGTGTCTACAATAGAAAATCTATGATTTATTTCATTTTCTTATCTTATTTTACCAGATCGAAAATCTTTTGTGTTCAAAACTGGAATTTATAGACCCAATGTCACATTCAGTAAAGATTTATGATACATGTATAGGATGTACCCAATGTGTTCGAGCTTGCCCCACGGATGTATTGGAAATGATACCTTGGGACGGATGTAAAGCTAAGCAAATTGCTTCTGCGCCAAGAACCGAGGATTGTGTAGGTTGTAAAAGATGTGAATCCGCTTGTCCAACGGATTTTTTGAGTGTCCGTGTTTATTTATGGCATGAAACAACTCGCAGCATGGGTCTTTCTTATTGATATGTGACAAAAAACTCCACTTGAATCATTTGATTCCTCTTTACCGACAAAACCTCGTGCTCGGGAGAAGAATAATCTATTTTCTTTTCTCGAGTACGGACTTTTCTGGTCTAATTTTATCTTGTCTTTATCACGAGTTCTTTTCCTTGGTTAAAAATACTTCTTGTTTTGCCCATATTCGCGGGTTCTTCAATTGTCTTTTTCCCTCATAAGGGAAATAAAGTGTATAGGTGGTATACTCTATGTATATGTATCCTAGAGCTCCTTCTAATGACCTATGTATTTTGTTATCATTTCCAATTGGACGATCCATTAATCCAATTGAAGGAGGATTATAAATGGATCAATCTTTTTGATTTTCACTGGAGACTGGGAACCGATGGACTTTCCATAGGACCCATTTTACTGACAGGATTTATCACTACTTTAGCTACTTTAGCAGCTTGGCCAGTTACTCGAAATCCGCGATTCTTCTATTTCTTGATGTTAGCAATGTATAGTGGCCAAATAGGATCATTTTCTTCTCGAGACCTTTTCCTTTTTTTCATCATGTGGGAATTAGAATTAATTCCTGTTTACTTACTTTTATCCATGTGGGGAGGAAAAAAACGCCTGTACTCGGCTACAAAGTTTATTTTGTGCACTGCCGGAGGTTCCATTTTTCTCTTAATAGGAGTTCTAGGTATGGGTTTATATGGTTCCAATGAACCAACATTAGATTTAGAAAAATTAGCTAATCAATCGTATCTTGCAGCATTGGAAATAATACTCTATTTTGGTTTTCTTATTGCTTATGCTGTCAAATCGCCGATGATACCCCTACATACATGGTTACCAGATACCCACAGGGAAGCACATTACAGTACATGTATGCTTTTAGCTGGAATATTATTAAAGATGGGAGCATATGGATTGATTCGGATCAATATGGAATTATTAGCTCACGCTCATTCTAGATTATCTCCCTGGTTGGTGATAGTAGAAATAATACAAATCATTTATGCAGCTTCAACTTCTCTTGGTCAACGCAATTAAAAAAAAAACGTATTGCCTATTCTTCCGTATCTCACATGGGTTTCATAATTATAGGAATTGGTTTTTATCCTGATTTCGTTCTCCCGTTATCGGTTTACAAGGTACAAGTTCTATTATCTAATTTATCTAATTATTTTTATAGATACTAATTCTTTTTTTAGATTCAATACTAAATTTCATTAATTGGAAAGAAAGTCTTAGAATTCTTTGACTTTCATATTTTCACGATTCTTCGTTGTACAATGAAAAAAAAAGGGAAGGGTGAATTATAATTGTAATGAGATACATCTAAAGTTTTTGAGAACCTTTTGAATAATTCCTCTATTTAAACGGTTCTCAAAAACTCGCACAAATTTTCATTGCATTGTGTATCAGACGATTTTTTTATGTATTCTTCATGTATTTTCTTTTATTCAATTATATATTCATTGGAATGAACCATAACTATGGAACCCAATTCCTAAAATATTGATCCCAAAATAGCATATCCAAATTAGGAGAAATCCTATAGAAGCTACAAATGCCGAATTTGTCCCTTGATCTTGCAATTTTGGATTTGTTCTAGTATGTAAATAAATTGCAAATATGGTCCAAGTAATAAATGCCCAAGTTTCCTTAGGGTCCCAATTCCAATAAGAACCCCATGCTTCATTAGCCCATACTGCTCCAGAAAGAATGCCTATGGTTAAAAAGGTAAACCCTAAACTAATGACACGATAACTCCAATAATCCAAACGCTGAATTAATTGATATTTGTAAAAATTTTGAAATGAGAAGAAAGAAGTATTTTTTAATACACTTCCTTTTTGGTTCAAATATTCCATATCACCAAAGAAAAACGACTTCCTTAAACTGAAAAAATTCTTGTTTTTCAAAAAAGAATCGATTCTTTTTTGAAATGTAATCACTATAAGAGCAACTGATAATAATGATCCGCATAAAAGAGCTGCATAGCTCAATAGCATCATACTGACATGCATCATTAACCACTGAGATTGTAGAGCAGGTACTAATATTGCGGGTTGATGCATTTCAGTTGAAAGACCTGACGTGGCGAAACCTTGGGTAAAAATGGCACTTGGTGCAGTTATTGCGCTTAAATCATTTTTATGATTCCCAAGATACGGAATCATATGAATAATGGATAAACTCCATGAAAGGAAGATTAATGATTCGTATAAATTACTTAAGGGAAAATGTCCCGAAGAAATCCAACGAATAACTAAAAACCCTGTTATAGAGAAAAAAGTAGCTATCATCCCTTTTTCTGACGAATTATGTAATCCTTCGATTTCGTAGACTAATAAGTTCATCAAATGAATCAGAATCACAATTGAGATGATCGAAAAGGAAATATGAGTTAATATATGTTCTAAGGTTGCAAATATCATAAAGAAGAGTCCCTTTTAAATAATTGAAATCGGGGAGGGGATTAAATAGAATCTAAAAGAGAATATTTAAAATATTCTCTTTTAGATTCTATTAGATCTATTGTGTCTATATTATTAATATGAATAATTCTTTATGCCGCCACTCGGACTCGAACCGAGATGCTCTAGCACTGCTTCCTAAGAGCAGCGTGTCTACCAATTTCACCATGGCGGCTTACCTTAAATAATCTTAAATAATAATAATATATATATATAGTAAATTCATGTTGAATTGTCGATATTCAATAGAGTTTAGGAAACAATGAAGAAAGATGCATTTTCATTCATCTGGAAATGTTAAATATAAATAAAATATCAATAATACTTAATTAGTATCTTCGTAAGTTCAGTTTGAATAATCAACTTTTCCGTACTAGAAACTAGAAACCTAGCTCTTGTTTATCCAGAAGAGTCATAACTCAATAGTTTCGTTCTCAGTCGGGGTATAAAATTCATAATTCTTTTCTAACGATTTTGAGATCCAACACCTTAGTATAAAGTAGAATGAAATATTCAGATTCTTCCTTGTCTATCGTAATTGTGCTTTTCTATTTTGAAAAGCACAATTCATAGGAAAGAAAAAACCATTTCACGAATTCAATATCAATCAATAGAAATTGAAATAAATAGAATAAAATAGAACATAAACAATAAAAAGAAGAAAATAACTAAAATAGAATAGAATAGAATAGAGATATATAAAGACTATAAAAAATCGAAAAAAAATGCTAAAAAAGAATAAAATACACAATACTGAGTACTTTGAATCAAGTAGACAGAAAGATTCTTATTTTTCATATTACCTAGCTCTAACTAATATGAGAAGTGAAATACAAATATAATTTAGTAAAATTGAATCATTTGTCTTACAATTCAAAAATGGAAATTTGGAAGTTCTTTGAAACATGTCAATTAAGATTTTTCCAAGACTTTTTTTTGTCGCACAAAAAAACTTTTTGACTGTCCGGTGGAAACAGATTTAGCTAAAGAAAAAGCTTTTACTGCCTCTAAAGATCCTTTTTTTTTCCAAAGATTTCTACGAATATGCTTTTTTGACATAGAAGTACGTTTTTTTGGAACTGCCATTCAAAAGGTAGGTTACTACTTTTTATCGTTGTATGTGAAAGACATATATTGTTCAATAGAAATTACTCTTTATTAGTCATTATCTATACTTAATTCCATAAATTTCAAAAATCCCTCAAGAATATCATAACATACAAATAGAAAAAAATAATAAAAGAAAAGAAAAATATTCTAAAATGATTCTATTTTATATTTTAATAGACAAATAGATTTCTATTTTCTATCTTCATTCTGATATTTACATAATGTAATAATCATATACGTATTTTATATTTCTTGTTTTCTAAAGGAATATATACAAAAAGAATATACAAAATTAAAGTAATTTAATTTGAATATTTCTATTTATTAATAAATAGAAATATATATAATATACATAATACATACAAATCACAAATATATAATATACAAATATATATATAATATAAATAGAATATGAATATTCTATCTTAATATTCATATTTAATATTCAGAATAGTAATAAAAAATCTCTTTCTTTTCTATATT